CTACTTATATTCCAAGCAATAAGTGTATAAGGGCGTCTCGTCTCTTATTCAAATCATTCAAAATGGATTTCTTGACATGGAAATCGAAAAATATAAATATATGGAAACAAATTGCGTCCAATAGGATTTGAACCTATACCAAAGGTTTAGAAGACCTCTGTCCTATCCATTAGACAATGGACGCTTTTCATTCCAATTTTTTTAGATTGATTTTATTTTCACATTTCTGAAGAAACTAATATGGGAAAGAATTCCGGGAATTGCGTATTCAATTCCATGCTGCATTACATTAATTAGATTCATTTCATTTATTATATTCAAATTTTTGAGTTTCTATTTATTAAATAGAAACTCAAAAATTTGAATATAGAAAAGAAATATTGAATAGAGATAAAAGATAAAGTAAGCACAAGCGGGTAGCGGGAATCGAACCCGCATCGTTAGCTTGGAAGGCTAGGGGTTATAGTCGACGTTGATTCATCATTTTTAACGTCTCTAATTCAAAACCGAACGTGAAACTTTAATTTCATTCGGCTCCTTTAGGGAAGATGGATAAATTTACAGATGTAAAAGATATGAACGAAATAAAATAAATAAAAAAAATTCGACCCATAATATCTATGTAAGCCTTTCTGTCTGAATGCGTTTGCTTTGAAATGACCCGCTTTCTAGATGATCCTTATAGAAAAGAGGGGTTATAACAATCTTTCTAGTTACTTCGTTCTCTATTTCATTTCTATTTGAGAGAATCCTTAGGAAAAGCATTTTTTTTTTGTTTCCACCGAGCTAAAACAATTTGTCGATGTCTCTAGTAAACCAAAGTCATTGTTTAATTAGCTATTTTGCTTCCATTTTTCATTTTGTATAGGGAAAATGAAAGATTTAGTTACGATTAGAAAGAAACTTTCTATCTTGATCCATGGATCCTTTACTCATACTCACTGAATTGGAAGTAGTGATCCAATTCAAAAAAAATTCTGTTTCGTAATTTCATAATCCAATTCTTCAGTCTATGATTGACTCTTGGATACAAATCACGAGAATGTATATTCTTCCTCGAGTTTTTCAGTGAAAGGTAAAGGATGAAATCCTTTTAATTTTAAGAAATAAAGTTTTTGATCGGAATGGAATATTAATCAAACCGAGGGACCCCTTAACTATTAAGGGATTCTATAGAACGAATCACACTTTTACCACTAAACTATACCCGCTACAATCCGATTATTGTATATAATCGGACTTTTTGTCGAACAAGAAACTCGGGTGTAATCAAAAGATAGGATCAGAAAAAATTTATGAAAATTATAACTCTGACGTGTTTTGTCAGAGGATCTAATGAGATTAGGAAAGGGAGATTCGTTTAAATAACTAACTAAGAGTTTTCTGGAGGTTTTTGATGGATATCTCTCGATAAAACTACTTAACTTAAGCCATAAGACAAAAATGTGTTGTGAAAGAATCCACAGTTCCCTTTTTTCTTATCTTCTATTTATACATTATATAGAATATATTTCTATATTTTTTGATTTACTTTTTTTTTTCAGTAAAATATCAGTAGCGTAAATATTCTCTAATTCTCTAAATAGAAGATAAGAAATTAAGCAAGATAGGAAATGACCTTTTTTTTTTATTCTATATCATTTAATATCATTTGATTCTATATCATAGGAATCTAAATAGTCCTTCTTATTTGTTTTCAAAGTAAAAAAAAAAATGAATTCCAATTCGTTGGAACAAAAGAGGCCCGGCCGGGCTAGGTACTGACTCGGCCAAGCCGTGTAAATAAAAGGCCCTTTCGTACGAAATCAAAGATTTTTTTTATATTAGATATTAGATATATAATATAAATGAGATAATTAAAATATCTATAAATATATTAAGTAAACTTATATTTTATATAGATTTGTTAATCTATTTAATCTATTTAATATATAATTTACTATAATATATATAGTAAATTAGTAATATAGTAAATTAATGAAATGAAATTGAAATATAGTAATTCAATAAATTTCATTAAATAAATAAATCTATATTAAATAGATTAACAAATCTATATTCCTTTTCTATTTTTTTTTTTTTTTCTTTTTTTATCTATATTATTTCTATTCTATTCATATTCTATTTTCTTTATTTCTATTAGTTTTATATAGATTGGAATATTGTAGATTGGATTGGCGATATCTACTTCAAGCCCTTAACTTTTTAAATGCTTTTATGGAATTTTAGTCTATATCTATTATATATCTATATTAGAATTCTATATTCTATATAAATAATAACTGGATAATATAGAATATAGAATTCTAATTCGAATAAAAAAAATATTATTATAATAATATATATAACTACAATAAAAAAAGAAATAGAGAATTCTTATTATATATATATATAATAAGAATTAAATAGATAATAATCTATTATATAAAGAATCTATTATATAAATAATAAAGACGGGCTTTTTTCAAGCCTTATTTTTTGTAATGTAACATAGTAATTACCCCCTTTCGATTGGGGGAGAGATGGCTGAGTGGACTAAAGCGTCGGATTGCTAATCCGTTGTACGAGTTTTTCGTACCGAGGGTTCGAATCCCTCTCTTTCCGTTTTCGTCGACACTTTGTTATTTTTTTTTATTCTTCACGTCCAGGATTACGCCCCGGATCGTTAGATAGGAATCCAAAGATGAAGAGAGAAACAAAGAATATTACTACCGTGTAAACAAATAGTTTGAGCGTAAGCATTATACAATCTCCAAGATTTTTTTTTAGGAAAAAAGAGAATAGATTCTCTATTTTTATTTTATACCGCATACCCTACTATTTTGTTTGTATTTTTTTGTATTTTGATTTTAACACCAAAAATTGTTTTCATACCCAAAACTCGACATTGTGGGGAACTCCAATAGGGCCTTTCAATGGAAAAAAGAAAAGGTCAGAATAAGGAAATGGGGTGATTCAGACTTATCGTGGCTGTACAATAATTTCAATATTTGAATTGAGGGTTCATACTGTAAGACGTATCTAATCTTATCAAGTGTTATGTTAGAATTGTTTTTTGTCGAATCAATCATTAATTTGTCTAGGACAGTATTAAAGATCTCATCGAAAACTTACAGCAGCTTGCCAAACAAAAGCTAAGAGAAAAAAAAGCAAAGGTATTACTGGCATAAAATCTACGATTGGATTCAAAAAGGCGTAGGCCTCAGGTAATTTTGCGACGAAAAAACTGCTTAAATAAAAGGCAGAATTAAGACAGATACAGATCAAACTAAATATATTAAGCATAACAAACATTTTGTTATTGAAGATAATTGTATTTATTTTGATTGAGTTATTGATAGAAGGGAAAATAAATAAATAAAATGAAGATAGACCCCAAAAACCTTCTTTGATTTGAACTCGCCCAATCAAAAACCCTTCAATTCTCAAATCAAAAGAGAATAGAATAAATCATACTTTCATACAATATCTTAATTGAATTATATGTAATGATCAATAAATGCAGTTTCATTCTATATTTACACATATCAAAATTCTAGCAACAATCTTTTTTATAGATCTTTAGACCGGAGTTGACGAACAACCAATACCAATATTAGTGTTTATTAGTGTCGAATAGATTTGGGGCGTGGCCAAGTGGTAAGGCAACGGGTTTTGGTCCCGCTATTCGGAGGTTCGAATCCTTCCGTCCCAGAGCATACCCGACCCGCTATAATATTCATATATACAATGATAATATATATCAGAAAAAGATTGCCCCTTTAAAATTAAATAAAATGAAACATTCTTTATAATATTGGAAAAACCATTCATATTTCATATAGAAATAAAAGGTATAGATTATTATGTACCGGCTGAACCAATGACTATTCGTGATTCCATAATTGAATCAATTACATACTGGTTCCAATCTAAAGGAATGTTATGGTAAAACTTCGTTTAAAACGATGTGGTAGAAAGCAACGTGCGACTTGAAGGACACGATCCGTTGTGGATTCTTACATCCACCATTTTATATTATACAGGAATTATATAGGAATGAAAGTGCTCTTGACTCGACATTGTTTCTTCTGTTTCACTAGGACTCTCATTTTTTTTGGGGGGGGGGGTGATATAAATCGTACATGATGGAGCTCGAGTAAAAAGTATTGATTCGTTTCTCGGAGGCAAGAATCTAGGGTTAGTATCAATCAATAAATTGGGATAACTTCGTAAATAGATTTTCCATATAATATATAAATCGAAAGGGGCCGATTCAAGCAAGTTTTGAACTCAAAAGTCAAAATTTTAGGAATTGATATGATAAAACTTTTTCGATCAAATCAAAAGTGTATTACACAGGAATCGACCAGCCATATGATTCTTTGAGAGAAAGAAATCCTAAAAAAGGGTATGTTGCTGCCGTTTTGAAATGATTAAAAATCATCGAAGTAATGTCTAAACCCAATGATTCAGAGCAAAGATAAAGGATCCTGGAACAAGGAAATACCGTTTTAGATTGTCGTCTCAACAACTAGATCAGAATGCAAATTGAAATATATTCTAAAAGAGACAGACAAAAAGGGGGTTAGAGACCGCTCAATAAATGAAATGTTTCAGTTTCAAAGGGTTTCGACGAGTTATTTGAGAGTTATCCAACTTGAGTTATGAGGGTGCAAATTGTAAATACGAATAGTTTTTTTCGGGGGAGGGAGAGTAAGAAAAAAGTCCTTAAATCATAGTCTAATTGATTTGATGATTTTATGGATATATTTGACGGACTAATTCTATACATATTTCTAACTTCGAATTTTCTTGAGCCGTACGAGGAGAAAACTTCTTATACGTTTCTGGGGGGGGTATTGTTCATCTATCCCAATGAGCCATTTATCGAATCGTTGCAATTGATGTTCGCTCTCGACGAGAGGGAAGAGATCTTCGGAAAGTGGGTTTTTATGATCCGATAAAGAATCAAACCTATTTAAATGTTCCCGCTATTCTATATTTCCTGCAAAAAGGAGCTCAGCCTACAGGAACTGTTCATGATATTTCAAAGAAAGCGGGGGTTTTTATGGAACTTCGCCTTAATCACCAAACTCAATTTCAGTAATTTCAATTTAATGAAATATCTATATAAAAAAAATAGATAAAAAAGAAGGTGTAGATGGGACTTGTAGAGAACTTTGTTTTATTTATCTTTATCCCAGATTTTCGAATTTTTTGTATTTTCATCGGATCTGTTCATTTTATTATGTTCCTAATCGATTAGAAATTTTTTTCTTTTTGTTTTTCCATTTTAACTGTTTTGATTGCGCCAGGCAAACCAATCTCTTTATTATTTTTTTTATTGAAATTTCGATTGTATCTACACATTCTAATTATAATTATTTTATTCGGGTTGCTAACTCAACGGTAGAGTACTCGGCTTTTAAGTGCGGCTAGCATCTTTTACACATTTGTATGAAGCAACGGATTCGTCCATACCATCGGTAGAGTTTGTAAGACCGCGACTGATCCTGAAATGAATGAATGGAAAAAGTAGCATGTCGTATCAATGGAGAATTCTGAGAATATTTCATTCTTTCCGGATATATCCAAAACCTTGTTTGAATTGTTTGAATTCTTGGTGTGTCGGAACAAAAAAATTTGAAAATCAATTTCAATTTAAAGTAGGGTCGAGTGAATAAATGGATAGAGCCCTACTATGGTACCAATTATAGGGAAACAAAGAGTAACGAGCTTCTGTTCTTCATTTTTGAATGATTCCCCGATCTAATTAGACGTTAAAAATATATTAGTGCTTGACGCGGGAAAGGCTTTTCCATGAGTGGATTATCCTTTTTTTATGAGTCCTAACTATATAGCTATTATCCACTATCAGGTGGAGATAAATGTGTAGAAGAAGGCAGTATATTGATAAAGATATTTTTTTTTTTTTTTTTTCAAAATCAAAAGAGCGATTGGATTGTAAAAATAAAGGATTTCTAACCATCTTGTTATCTTAGACTGAACATAAATGAAAAAAGAGAGGATAGAGAGTCTGTTGATGAGTCTTGCCTTTTTCCGAGGTATCTATTTTTTTATTACTATAATACCTTTTACTATAAATACCTTGTTTTGACCGTATCGTACTATGTATCATTTGATAACCCAATAAACCACGTTCAAGTCGAATTTAAAATGGAGGAATTTCAAAGATATTTCGAACTAGATAGATCTCAGCAGCATGACCTCCTATACCCACTTATCTTTCGGGAGTATATTTATGCATTTGCTCATGATCATGGCTTAAATAGATCAGATTTGTTGGAAAATGTAGGTTATGACAATAAATCTAGTTTACGAATTGTAAAACGTTTCATTACTCGAATGTATCGCCAGAATCATTTGATTATTTCCGCTAACGATTCTACCCCAAATAAGTGTTTTGGGTACAACAAGAATTTGTATTCTCAAATGATATCAGAGGGATTTGCAGTCATTGTGGAAATTCCATTTTCCTTACGATTACCACCTTCGGGGACAGAAATTGTAAAATATTATAATTTACAATCAATTCATTCAATATTTCCTTTTTTAGAGGACAAATTCCCACGTTTAAATTATGTATTAGATGTACTAATACCCTACCCCATTCATCTGGAAATATTGGTTCAAATCCTTCGCTATTGGGTGAAAGATGCCTCTTCTTTGCATTTATTACGGCTTTTTCTTCACGAGTATTCTAATTGGAATAGTTTTATTACTACAAAAAAATCTATTTCGATTTTTTCAAAAACAAATCCAAGATTATTCTTGTTCCTATATAATTCTTATGCTTGTGAATACGAATCCATCTTACTTTTTCTCCGCAACCAATTTTCTCATTTACGATTAACATCTTCTGGGGTCTTTTTTGAGCGAATATATTTCTATGGAAAAATAAAACATCCTGTAGAAGAAGTCTTTGCTAATGATTTTCCGGCTATTCGACGGGTCTTCAAAGATCCTTTCATGCATTATGTTAGATATCAGGGAAAATCCTTTTTGGTTTCAAAAGATACGCCTCTTCTAATGAATAAATGGAAATATTACCTTGTCCATTTATGGCAATGGCATTTTTATGTGTGGGCTCAACCCGGAAGGATCTACATAAACCTATTATTCAAGCATTCCTTCGGCTTTTTGGGCTATCTTTCAAGTGTGCGACAAAATCTTTCATTGGTACGGAGTCAAACGCTCGAAAATTCATTTATAATGGATAATGCTATTAAGAAGCTTGATACATTAGCTCCAATCAGTCCTCTGATTGGATCGTTGGCTAAAATGCAATTTTGTAGCGCACTAGGACATCCTGTTAGTAAGTCGACCTGGACCGATTCGTCGGATTTTTCTATTATCAACCGCTTTGCGCGTATATGCAGAAATCTTTCTCATTATTACAGCGGGTCCTCAAAAAAAAAGAATTTGTATCGAATAAAATATATACTTCGACTTTCTTGTGTTAAAACTTTAGCTTGTAAACACAAAAGTACTGTACGG